CTTTACATTTTCCCTTTCACTTGTAGTATGGGGAAGAAGTGGACTCTAGAGTTACTACTAATAAAGTTGAGAAATCAAACTGTATCAATTATTTTATAGATCGTTTTGCAACGCGTTTTGCACTTAAAAATATCTTCATTTCCAAATTCCAGTGGATTCTAGTAGAGTAATGTATGATATGACTAATACTCTTTCAATCAAAGAGATATTTCAATGATTCCCATGTTTGTATTTCGAAAGGAAAAGAATACAGATGATAGGAAATTCATTCCAACCTAATTCTTCTGAAATTTTCTAACGGGCTTTTACCAGAATTAGAATTATAGATGGATACTGAGGAAGACCCGACCCCTTTTTTTTTTGATTTGATTTTTTTCTTTCCCTCTTTACTGTTCAAAGAGGAAGTCGTTTTGGGAAATGTATACCCACTTTCTATGAGAAAGAAAACAATATAGACATAGCATAGTGGTTGGCTAACAAGATACTATGCATAATAAGATCTTGACTTGGGCGAGTCACATATTTATTGCGCACTTACCGCTTGTTTTATTAGATTTTTAAAATTTTTGATACTTTATCAACCCACATGGTTCAAGCGTTAAAATCGGCGAGGTTTACTATTTATTTTATTTCTTTTCGAAATCTGAAGAAGTGCCCATAGAACTCCTGTCAATGGCTCAATCAATTATTTCTTCGAAATGCTAAAAAAACAGATTACTACATGTTTTTCTTAAGATATGCCCATAATGCTTTTTCTTGATTCTTTCGATAGATCCCGAAATTCATATTGGATGGAAATAATAAAAAATCTAGGAATTAGAACTCTAAGAGTAAGACGATTATTTCAGAGTGATCGGAACAAATAGATGTATCAAAGAAATCGAATTTGATGCTATGTACATTCCATATATGAAATTTATATCTACATATATGAAGATAATATTGGAGATTGATCTATATTAAGCCTTTCTCTTTATTGTAAAGTACAACTTTACAAGTTTATACACTACAATAACACTAATAGATAGTATGGTAGAAAGAAAGATTTCATCTATTTCTTTCTTACCATACTATCGGATCTCATAGAGCCGATTATAGTCCGCTCATTTCATTTAAGACGCGAAATTGGAATGCTTTTCATTTTATTTCTTCAATCATTGATAAGAACTCAGAAATCAAGTTTCATTCAAATTAATTAATCATTTTGACTAACTGTTTTTACGTAAATGATAAGTAGAAAAGCAGTAGGAACTAGAATGAACAGTGCAGTAGCAATAAATGCAAGAATATTTACTTCCATAATCTCATCTTTTTTTTTACTTCACAATAACTCGGGATTTAATCCCATAGAGATAATAAATCTTTCGCCTGTAAATTCAATGAATGAATTACTTCTCGATGATCTTGAATCGGATCAATATCATGAATAACAATATCTGCGCTATCAAATGAATTCGTCGTCGAGAATTGAATAGTATAACATAGGAAGATCTTTTATCCATACCGAATCCAAAATGGGATCCCTGAACCAATCAAAAATTCCTTGATTTATTATTATTTTTTCTTCTTTCTTTTCTATAACCTACCTTAGGTTTTCCTTGTACAATCATCTGATGAAGTATCATGTGACCACCCTTTCATTTCCATTAGTAACAAACCCAAACAAACAATAGAAGCGAAATGGAAAAAGAAAGGAGTTAAGTTCTAAGCTCTGTTTTTTTTTAATAATCTAATTTTCTTGGAAGACAAAGAAATGTGATAAAGATGAGTCCCGGTATAAAAGATCTAATATTCCATCAAATTCACTATTTTTTTTAGGCTTTGTTCTTTCTTCGATGGGACCCCTAAAAAAATAGAAAAATAGGAAGGAAAAAAAAAAAAGGATCTCCTCTTGGGAATGCAATTCTGCTCCCTGTCCTCCCTTTCACAGAAAAGGGAGAGATGAATTGATGTATTTATTGGATCCTTCGGGACTGACGGGGCTCGAACCCGCAGCTTCCGCCTTGACAGGGCGGTGCTCTAACCAATTGAACTACAATCCCAGGGAAATAAGGGATCTAGCATAAATTTAAATTCTTTTTTATTCCTCTGTATCAGGTATTTCTCAAGGACAAGGGGGTTATACCATCTCATCGTAGATTGGCGAATTCTTGGGCATTATTGGGCCGAGCTGGATTTGAACCAGCGTAGACATATTGCCAACGAATTTACAGTCCGTCCCCATTAACCGCTCGGGCATCGACCCAGGAAGAATCCATTTTAGGCTTATTGGTAATCCATAATCAACTTCCTTTCGTATTACCCTACCCCCAGGGGAAGTCGAATCCCCGCTGCCTCCTTGAAAGAGAGATGTCCTGAACCACTAGACGATGGGGGCATACTTGCCCAACCGCCATCATACTATGATGATAGTATGAATAGTTTTTTGAAATTGTCAATATAATGGAATGGGATGATTAGATCTGAGGGATCTTTTCGTTTTTCATTATTTCATAGCATT